CTAAAAGAAATGTATAAACCAATGCTTCCATAGATTCGATCGTGGTTTACAATTATAGCTTCCACACCTATTCATTTGGGATCATTTACCATACCATATAAAAAAGGGGAAAGAATCAAAGAAAAGGGGGTGATTCAAGTCAAGATTTCTTAGGTACCCTACCCTATTCAATTCAAATAAAAAAGAATAGAGGCGAAAGATACCATAGCAATCTTGTATCAGACTACCTGTCTCCTTGTAGTTGGATCTCCAAGTTTTTGGAATGCTCCAAATTCCACTTGAGCATCCAAATCTGGATCAATACCGGCAAAAACATCTCTGAACAAGGTTCTAGCACCATGCCAAATGTGTCCGAAAAAGAAGAGCAAAGCAAACGTAGCATGCCCAAAAGTGAACCAACCCCTTGGACTGCTACGAAAAACACCATCGGATTTCAAAGTAGCCCGGTCTAATTCAAAAATTTCACCTAATTGGGCACGTCTAGCATATTTTTTCACAGTAGCAGGATCACTATAACTGACTCCATTGAGTTCGCCACCATAGAACTCAACGATTACACCTACTTGTTCAACACTATACTTTGATTCTGCCCTTCTAAAAGGAACATCGGCCCTCACAATTCCGTCTCCATCTACCAAAACTACCGGGAATGTTTCAAAAAAAGTAGGCATACGACGTACAAAAAGCTCGCGCCCTTCTTTATCTCTAAAGACGGGGTGTCCTAACCACCCAACAGCTATTCCATCTCCGCTGTCCATTGATCCTGCCCTGAATAATCCCCCTTTTGCCGGATTATTACCAATGTAATCATAAAAAGCTAATTTTTCAGGAATTTTAGACCAAGCTTCCGATAAACTCAGATTTTCGGCTAGTCCGGCGCCAACTCTTCGATATATTTCTTGCTGGAAGTATCCCTGATCCCACTGATAACGAGTGGGACCAAATAACTCGATTGGGGTAGTTGCTGAACCATACCACATAGTTCCAGCAACAACGAAAGCTGCAAAAAAAACAGCAGCGATACTACTAGAAAGTACAGTTTCAATATTGCCCATACGTAATCCTTTGTATAGACGTTGAGGCGGACGGACACTAAGATGAAATAGGCCCGCTAATATGCCCAATGTACCCGCTGCAATATGATGAGAGGCTATTCCTCCCGGAACAAAAGGATCAAAACCTTCCGCGCCCCACGACGGATTTACAGATTGTACTTTTCCAGTTAGTCCATAAGGATCGGATACCCATATTCCAGGACCATATAAGCCTGTTACATGAAATGCGCCAAAGCCAAAGCAAGCTACTCCTGAGAGAAATAAATGAATTCCAAAGATCTTGGGCAAATCCAAAGAAGGTTTTCCCGTACGTTCATCGCAGAATATTTCTAGGTCCCAATACACCCAATGCCAGATGGCTGCCAAGAAACACAAGCCAGAAAACACAATATGTGCCCCTGCCACGCCTTCATAACTCCAAATACCCGGATTCGTTATAGTTCCTCCTGAAATACTCCAACCACCCCACGAATTGGTTATTCCTAAACGAGTCATGAAGGGTATAACGAACATACCTTGTCTCCACATTGGATCAAGAACAGGGTCAGAGGGATCAAAAACTGCTAATTCGTATAGAGCCATCGAACCAGCCCAACCAGAAACTAGAGCTGTATGCATTATATGGACAGAAAGCAATCGACCGGGATCATTCAATACGACAGTATGAACACGATACCAAGGCAAACCCATGGAAATACCCCTTTAGCAAAGAAAAATAGACACTATGTAACTTTATCGCATTGAAAAAGACTTATACTATGTACCTAACCTTTTCAGTAGATTCTGTATGAGAAAGGGTTACTATTTATTCTGTTCCGTTGAAAATAACGGAAGAATTCTGTTCGTAAGAACAAAGAGAAGCAGATCTATTCTATACTCGATAAGTACCAATACGCAATGGGAGGATTGGTCCCATTTTAGGGGAACGAATGCATAGATATTTATTCATTATTCGAACGATCGACCAACCGACCCGTTCGTAAAAATTTTTATTTATTTATTCTGTCTTCCTATATAAACCTTCCAATCTATGTATAAAATAGAATAAACAGAAAAAAATGATGAAGACGATAAACCTATTCTTACGTTTCCATATTAAAGTGAAGTATAGTACTTAATTTTTTTCTTAAATTTCATGCCCATTGGTGTTCCAAAAGTACCTTTTCGGAGTCCTGGAGAGGAAGATGCTGTTTGGGTTGACGTATAGTGCGACTTGTCAGACATATTGGGTCATACGGGATTTACCCGTTTTCTCCCCCGATCGAGATATCCTCCGTTTCGCCCAAGAAATATTGTATTGATTGAAGCATCAATGATTCGGAGCGTGAAGTGAAATTGGATCAATTTATATTGAGGATAAATATTATCAATTAGAATAATTTATGGTTGACTTGGACTAATAAAATAAAGTATCCAGGCTCCGTTCAGAAAATACCAAATCGGTAATAGTAATATATGTACGATTACCACTTGTATCATAGACGATTCTTATACTTATTATAGGGGTGATCTGAAACTGCCGTGCTAACCAGTATGATGAATACATCGAATAGTTTGGGGGAAAGCACGAAAGGAATTGAAGAAAAAAAAAGTCGTAGCAAAAAGAGGTGGTACTGAGATCATTTGCCCTATATGTACAAATAGAATTCGGACAGATCTTTCCCCGGAGTAGAACATGAACCTAAAAGAATTGAAAGGACCCATTCAGGAACAAGAAAATGACATCGTGATTTGAATCTCGACGAAACAATACATCAATGAGAGGTTAGTTCAATAAGTTCAGTAAATTCTTTTTTTTTTAGGGAAGGGCCAAAACTCATTTTTTTTTTGAAAAATAGAAGAAAAACCCCTTCATTAGAAAAACAGAAATCTGTTACAAAAAAAAAAGAGATAGGAATGGAATCGACACATTGATTCTTTTTTCGAAATTTTATTTTTGAACCGTATGCATCCAAAGGTGCACGTACGGTTCCTAAGGGATACAATTTTGTCCTAATCAACCGACTTCATCGAGAAAGATTACTTTTTTTAGGCCAAGAGGTTGATAGCGAAATCTCGAATCAACTTGTTGGTCTCATGGTATATCTCAGTATAGAAGATGATACTAGGGATCTTTATTTGTTTATAAACTCTCCCGGCGGATGGGTAATACCGGGAATAGCCATTTATGATACTATGCAATTTGTATCACCCGATGTACATACAATATGCATGGGATTAGCCGCTTCAATGGGATCTTTCATTCTGGTCGGAGGAGAAATTACCAAACGTCTAGCATTCCCTCACGCTTGGCGCCAATGAGTTTTTATTTGAAAAAAAAAAAAGAAGAAGAAGACTATGCCTTCGCCATATCGAATATGAATAATAAGTAATAATAGCATGGCACTTCGAGTTCGATATGAACAACCCATTATTGTTTTTCCTAACATGAGATTTTGTATCGAGATAGTAGTATGAAACAAAGGTTATTTCCGATTTGATCTTATGTGTCGGGAGTACATTTAAGCGTCACAAACCATTTTTCTTCCACACCAGAAGTCTCTTTACTAATATTTATGTTATGAAAGAAAGAGTACGAAAATGAGAAAAAAAAAAAAGATCATTTTTACTTATTTTGATCGTATCAAAAAGAAACTTTGGGATTGCTAAATCACAGACGAGATAAATATATAAAGCAACAGAACCATCATAGTATTTTTTTTATTCCTACGATACGAAAGGAAGGGTGGTAAATGGATCATTCAACGATGCTGGATCGGAGGGATCCTATTTCTTTCTTCGATAGAATAGAAGGGAGGAAAAAGTAAATTCCATTGCAGAGCCGTATGCAATGAACAAAAGATGCCTGTACGGTTGTTCAATTCTATTTTTTTCTTCTTGTTTTTTTTTATCCCTTACTTTAGCCCAATCGTGCGAGATAGAAGAACCATTCATGCATGATGTTATATCAATATTATCAGGGTTATGATTCACCAACCTGCTAGTTCTTTTTATGAGGCGCAAGCAGGGGAATTTATCCTGGAAGCGGAAGAACTACTGAAACTTCGCGAAACCCTTACAAAGGTTTATGTACAAAGAACGGGCAACCCTTTATGGATTATATCCGAAGACATGGAAAGAGATGTTTTTATGTCAGCAACAGAAGCCCAAGCTCATGGCATTGTTGATCTTGTAGCGGTCAAAAATGAAAATACTGAGGATTCCGTGTAAATTCAATCCATGATTCCATTTCAAACCATAATTCGAATTTTCTGTGATTTGATATTGAATAGAAATAATTCATAATCATCAATCATCAGGTTAAGATCGATCTAAACCAACCTATTCTATCTATATATACGACATGCCAACTATTAAACAACTTATTAGAAACACAAGACAGCCAATAAGAAATGTCACGAAATCTCCCGCTCTTCGAGGATGTCCTCAGCGTCGAGGAACATGTACTAGGGTGTATGTGCGACTCGTTTAGATCATGAGTTCGAATAAATGAAACAATTTTTCCAGTACCAATCACCAGTACCAATGAATAGGATAGATAGAATGGAAGAAAGTCATTTACTACCTAAAAATGAAGATCTCTCATATACCTATATTGTTTGTGTATGGAATTTATGGTTTCCATTGGTGCAAATCCAATCGCCTCCATTTGAGATGAGAAGAAATTCCCCATTGGTAGCAAATAGTTATCCATTAAGCGGAGGAAATAGTACTATAAGAAGCAAAAAGGTTATGTTCCTATTCTTGAAAGAACGGACTAACAAGGTCAGCTACCTAGCCAACTTTCATAATAAAATGCCGTCACTGTATGGATAGCCTTTTTTGTGAAAAGAGCTATCTATTATTGTATAATTGATTGGTAGAGCCAAAGCGTGTGAACTATACAAGTTCACAATAACATTTGATTAAATGAAAGAAGAGGCTCCGGTGTATAGAGAGGACCTCACCGTTTACTAAGTAACCATAGAAACGATGGAACCCACTATTTGGATTTATTTAGTATCGCTAGAATTTCTTATTTCCAGGTAAAATGCCTGGAAGGAATAAAAAATCGTGGTTGGGAAGGTCATAGTAGCAAAAGCCATTGGAATTTATATTTTATATATTGGAATAATCCGTTTTGTTATTAATCAACCGGGGAATAAAAGGATGACTGAAAGAAGAGAAATCAATTAGTTATTCATTAAAGTTTAATTTGATTCAATGACCAGAGTTAAACGAGGATATATAGCTCGGAGACGTCGAACAAAAATTCGTTTATTTGCATCAACCTTTATAGGGGCTCATTCAAGACTTACTCGAACCATTACTCAACAGAAAATGAGAGCTTTGGTTTCCTCTCATCGAGATAGGGGCAGACAAAAGAGGGATTTTCGTCGTTTGTGGATCACTCGAATAAATGCAGTAACTCGTGAGAATAGGGTATTCTATAGTTATAGTCGATTAATACACAATCTGTACAAGAAGCAATTGCTTCTTAATCGTAAAATACTTGCACAAATAGCTATATCAAATAAGAATTGTCTTTACATGATTTCCAATAAGATTCTCAAATAAAGGAGATTCTAAAGTAATATTAATATATAGAAATGATTGAAAAAGAATTCCCCGGAGAATGGACTCCGGGAAGATCGAATAAAAATAAATTAAGATAAGATTAAGTAGTAGGAATGAACGAACATCTTTCAATAAAAAAAAGATTTCTTCTTCCCCTATTTGTTGTTTCTTAGAACACAACAAGAAAATCTGGATTCTAGGCTTTTTCAAACAAAACATCAATCTGAGCTTGAGTTCCGATTGGAGTTTTGAGTCAATTGAGGAGTATGTCTATTTATTTCTGGTTCTAAGACCAGTAGTTCTAGGGATCGACTCGGCTCTCTCAAATTGTTTCTCATTATTAAGAAAAGGTAACAAAGATAAAATACGAGCTTGTTTTATAGCAATAGTAATTAATCGTTGTTGTTTCAAGGTCAATTTATTCACCCGTCTAGATAATATTTTTCCTTGTTCACTAATAAATCGACTAATTAAACTCATGTTTCTATAATCAATTCGATCCCCCGATTCAATTGGGGGATAACGCCTACGAGAAGATCGCTTGGATTTACGAAAAGGTTGCTTGGATTTATCCATGGTTTATTCCTTATCTATAAAATTCTATTTTTTTAGTCATTTCAGATCCGACCGAAATAAGGTTTTATTTGTATATTATATATATGTTAAGTTCTTCCTTTTCCTGCTTCTTGCCCCTTGGATTGGATTGGAAAGATCGAACACACGTTCCGCTCGATCTATTTCTTTATTTCCCCATGAATCGTATGCTTGTGACAATAGCGACAAAATTTTCTCAAGTCTAATCGACTGGGTGTATTGTGTCGATTCTTTTGAGTAATATATCTAGAAATGCCCGACGATTCTTTATTGACACCGTTTTGGACACAACTGGTACATTCCAAAATAACTATAACTCGGGCATCTTTACCCTTGGCCATGAACCTCCTTTTCATTTTGAATCGACTTAACTCTTCTATTTTCGATCCGAACCGAAGAATACGAAAATAACAAAAAAAATTAATAGAAGTTACTAACTATAAATTGAATTTCTAAATATTTCGTTGTAATTCTAATTAATATTAATAGAATATAATATATATAGAATAATAGTAATAATGTAAGTAATACAATTTTTTTCTAACTATCAATTATTCCTATCCTAATCCCAGCATTTCATTTAAGTATCTTTTTTCTATGCTATGATTGATTTCGTGGAGCCTGCCCTAGACTGGACTCCCCTTTCCATTTCTGTTCTCCAAAATCGGATCTTAGATCCACCGGATTTTTGCTGAAGTTCTATACACTTTTTCTTTCCTTCCTATCCTAAAGAACTGAATGAAAAAAGGGGGGACGGAGTTTTAGTCACATCGCGTATAATTGTATCCCAAAATTTTTTTTTTTTCGCATATCAATAACTAGAATGAAAAAAAAGGGAATGACAAAGCATCTGGGAATAAACGATTAATTTCTATCAATAAACCTGCTAAAGAACCAAACCATAGAGTAGTTAACACAGGTGCCGTGGAGAGATATGTTTTTATATCTCGCATTGAAAATCCTCCTTCTTTATTGTAATACATATATGGTCAGATGCTGTAGTTCAAGATCACTTGTATTTTTTTTTTGTACAAAATTCCTAACAAAAATGGATATGTACAATGAACAGTAGATGAGATTTTCTTGTCCCTAAAAAAGAAAAAGCGAACCCCTTCTTCCTGACCATTACCGACAAATATTCATTTTTTTTTTTTTTTACGTTAGGTTTCAGATGTATATAATTCTTTTATTATATGAAACCAAAAATAAGAAATGACAATAAAATTGTATATAGATAGAGGAGAAAATAACGATGTGGAAAACAAGACATGGATTTTGTACAATGACACTGTAC